CTTCTTCATATAGATAGATATAGGATCTATGGGGCAATTACTTAGAAGTACATTTTGTGTAACAGCCCTTCCTATCTGATAAAAAAGGATCCCATGATCCTGAACCGATCTTATCTGGGATCGAAAATCCCAAGTTTTTCTATGAAGAGCTGATCTAATTGTATTAGTTTCTATAATGGATTTCTTCTGTGTAATACTAATTGATAAGGCCTCATTGATAAGTGCTACAAGATCTCGCGCATTGGAACCCATGGTTATGGACCCGAATCCGTTAGTATGGAACATCTTCTTTTCCAAGTGAAATCCCCTAGTAGATGAAAGAATGAAAAAGTGCTTTCGTTGTTGTGAAAGAAGAAGCCTTCGTATCTTAATGCATGTATTGAATTTATTCGGAGCTATTAGAGCGGGATCCACTTTTTGGGGAATATGAGTCGAAGCAATAACAAGAATATTTCCAGTGGAACATCTTTCACAATCCCTGGAGAGATAGTTCTCTAATAGACCGAGGGATAAGTAATTCGACTCATTCACATGCAGATCATGAATGTTTGGAATCCATATTATGCAAGGATACATTGCTTTTGCTAATTCGAATTGAAGGGTGATATCAAATCGGTCTATTTTCGGCGTCATATACATAGTTAGCGCATTCGTCATAGTTAGCAGCTCCGTATCAATATCAAGGTCATCATCATCACTCTCATCACTCTCATCACTCTCATCAATATCGTCGTCACTCTCATCAATATCGATATCATCAATAAGATAACCTTTAGGCTTGTCATCCAGGAACTTGTTCGGAAATACCGTAATGAAAGGAACATAGGAGTTTGTCGCTAGGTATTTGACCAAACAGGATCGTCCAGTTCCTATAGAACCTATCACTAAAATACCTCTAGAAGGGTATAGGGCTAAGCGGAGCGAAAAGGGTTTTCCATGAGGAGATGGGGAATGAAAACTATTAGCCCCACACGAGGTTTGTGAATAAGTGATTGTCTGATAATGAGCAAGGAATATCCGTCTTTCTGCTAAACAGGATCTATTGAACTCATAATTCATTAGATCCTTTTGATGAATGTCAACTAAGTATCGTAAGGAAATTGATCCCGGTTGTTCAATCATTTGATAACCAGAGTCATTCTTTGATAAATGATCACTATGAGTCAAACTCAATAGAATTTGATCAATCCTTTTTTCTGTCGTTAAGGCGGAGAACTGAACCAAGAATTCTCTTTCTTCATCATCAATCGAATCACTGTTCGCGACCCAGAATTCTATTTTCTCATCAATCCAATCACCGTTCACGTTTTTTCTTTTTCTTATCAATGAATAGATCTCTTTACTTTTACGACTTAGATGTCTCGTATTTCTCGAAAAAATGATTGGATTGATGGGATTTGGTATGATACTTACAAGATCGATGAGATTGATCTTCCAATATTTATTCTTAGAACGTATTGATTTGATCCCATAAGCGGGACCACCGCCCAATAGCATGTTGCCACCAGAAGCAGAACCCCGTATTTCTTCCAGAAAATCTCCTAATTGTTCCAGAACAACTAGAAAGAGATTCTTTAACCAGAAAGGATTCAGTTCAGATGTAGGATACCTATCCAGAAGTTTTCTAAATTCCATCATGTATGATGGAATCATCAAAGATTTGATCTTTTCTAACTCTATCTGTAACTCACTAGAGGCTCGGGAAACAAAGAGAAGATGTATACGAACGAGATATCCAGCAACAAGAAGAAGGAAAAAAATGGAATAGAGTAACTCCCGAGCATTTGTTGATCTCAGATGTGCCCATATCAATGGAACGGGTGACTCATTATTTCGATGAATCATTTCTTCGGACAGAAGAAGATTCTGTAAACATTGACTCGAAATCTCACTTCTCGGAGTCCATTGTGGAAGAATCTTCTGAGGAATTGTCCGTGATATATCTGATCCATGCATCATATCATGAAAAATGGATACAAATTTTTGACTACTACTCAGTATCGGCAATGGGTCTGAAAGAGTATCTAAAAGGGTGAAATTGAGATATTTGCACCCTGTCGAAGTAAGGAACCATGGCATATATGTTTGGAACAGATTCCATTTTGAGAGATTTGAAAAAGCACTATCTCGTTGAAAGGTTCTATACATCTGCCCTTTCTCAACGCATTTATTTAGACAAAGACTCCGTTTTTTCCTCTTTACGGATGGTAAATACTTCTCAGAACATGGAGTGTGAATCAAACCCATGTTTGAATTGAAACTGAGATACTGATGCAAGTTATTCCCTTCTGAATCAGATAGATTCATATCTGAAAGAGGCTGACAATAAATTTTTTCCAAATTGACTATTTGTTCCTCTGTTAGAGGTGTTGCAGAAATGTCTGCGATCGAGTAAATAGCTCCACGAACGAATGGATCGGATCGAATTGGAAAATGGAAAGATTTGTACAATTTGTACAAGTTATACGTTTCATCACCACTTTGTGGGAAATCGTTAGGT